TCGGTTTCCGACTTGGTACAACACAAAATCATCATTCTGTTTGGTTTGCACAGCCAAAAAATTATTCTGAAGGTCTACAAGAAGATCAAAAAATAAGAGACTCTATTAAGAATTATGTACACAAAAATATGAGAATATCCTCCGGGATTGAGGGAATTGCACGTATAGAGATTCAAAAAAGAATCGATCTAATTCAAGTCATAATCTATATAGGATTCCCAAAATTATTAATAGAAAATCGACCGCGAAAAATCGAAGAATTACAAATGAATATACAAAAAGAACTTAATTGTGTGAACCGAAAACTAAACATTGCTATTACAAGAATTTCAAATCCTTATGGACACCCTAATATTCTTGCAGAATTTATAGCGGCACAATTAAAGAATAGAGTTTCTTTTCGCAAAGCAATGAAAAAAGCTATTGAATTAACAGAACAGGCGGATACAAAAGGAATTCAAATACAAATTGCAGGGCGTATCGACGGAAAAGAAATTGCACGCGTCGAATGGATCAGAGAAGGTAGGGTTCCTCTACAAACCATTGGAGCTAAAATTGATTATTGTTCCTATACAGTTCGAACTATATACGGGGTATTAGGAATCAAAATTTGGATATTTATAGACGAAGAATAATAAGACTTTACATTGTACCCAACGATATAAATAGAAATACACCAAAAAAAAGGGTCAATTTTTTGATGTTCAATCAAAACAAAAATGAGCAATTCTATAGGGTTGAATAAAAAATCGATTAATCGTTTTACATAATTGCTATGCTTAGTGTGTGACTCGTTGGTTTTTTTAGGACTAGGATTAAAAAAAAAAAGGACCGAGCCATAGTATGAACTAATAACTATAGCACTAATAACCAACTCATTGCTTCGCATTATCTGGATCCAAAGAGCCAGTCAAGATATAATATATTGGTTATATCGTTGTAGCAACTGAAATCTTTTTTTTGCATAAACATAAACAAACCAATCTGATTATGAATTCTGAAGTTCTAAGGTGTGAAGCGAAATAGAAAAGTAGCGGATAAATGGAAAGATGAGAGAAAGAGAGAAGAGAGAAAGAAAATATCATTGATATAAAATTCCAATATGTAAGGTCTATGAGTCATCTCATAAAAAGCAATGTAATAAAGCATTAATAATGATTCATCCATAATTAGATGAATCCGCTCCTAAAAAAAAATCAAGAGCCTCGAGCCAATAAAGACTGAGAAAATTGACTTAAGAACAAATTTCATTAAAGACTCCGTTGGAAAATTAAGACCTAACCATTAATCAAGAAGCAATGGGAACGATGGAACCCATGAATGCAGAAGATTCTATTGAAAATGAATCTTAATAATTCATTGGGCAGGATGGCGGAACAGACCAGGAACCTATTCTTTTATATTGAAATATATTGAAAGAGTAAATATTCATATTGAAAAAGTAAATATTCGCCCGCGAAAGTTTTATTTTATTGATAAATTGATAAATTTTGGCCGATCGTATATGATAAAAGGCAAAACAAAAGAAAGATTCGTTAGAACGTTATAAAAAAAACGACATTGACATTATCTATAAATGGAATACATGTTTAATTATAGATATATAGTATAGATCTAACTAAACACGATATATAAATTTCGAATAGATTAATTCGATGAAATTTCAAGGAATCCTACGATTTAGTATAGTCTTTATTAAATATATGTATATTGGGATAAAATCTTTTTTAGTCGTTTCATTCGCGAGGAGCTGGATGAGAAGAAATTATCACGTCCAGTTCTGTAGTAGAGATGGAATTGAGAAAGACCCATCAACTATAACCCCAAAAGAACAAGATTCCGTAAACAACACAGAGGACGCATGAAAGGAATTTCGTATCGAGGTAATCATATTAGTTTCGGTAGATATGCTCTTCAAGCACTTGAACCCGCTTGGATCACATCTAGACAAATCGAAGCAGGGCGACGCGCAATGACACGAAATGTACGCCGTGGTGGAAAAATATGGGTACGTATATTTCCAGATAAACCAGTTACAGTAAGACCCACGGAAACTCGTATGGGTTCGGGGAAAGGATCCCCCGAATATTGGGTAGCTGTCGTTAAACCCGGTAGAATACTTTATGAAATGGGTGGAGTAGCCGAAAATATAGCTCGAAAGGCTATTTCAATAGCGGCGTCCAAAATGCCTATAAGAACTCAATTCATTATTTCTGGATAGGAATGTAGAACCAAAGGAAAGAAGTCTTGGGTATAAAAAAACAATTGCAGGTTTTCTTTTTTTTTTTTTTGACTTCGTCCTTTGCTTTACTTTACATTAAAAAAACAGATTAAAAAAATGATATGATTCAACCTCAAACCCATTTGAATGTAGCAGACAACAGCGGAGCCCGAGAATTAATGTGTATTCGAATCCTAGGAGCTAGTAATCGCCGATATGCTCATATTGGTGACGTTATTGTTGCTGTGATCAAGGAAGCAGTACCAAATATGCCTCTACAAAGATCCGAAGTAATCAGAGCTGTAATTGTACGTACTTGTAAAGAACTCAAACGTGACAACGGTATGATAATACGATATGATGACAATGCTGCAGTTGTCATTGATCAAGAAGGAAATCCAAAAGGAACTCGCGTTTTTGGCGCGATCGCACGGGAATTGAGACAATTAAATTTTACTAAAATAGTTTCATTAGCACCTGAGGTATTATAATATGAGATCGTGACAGATTGATAGTATTTAATTAAAATAGAGAAACTAGTAGATTATGTCTCACGCATATACTTTTAATAATTTTCATAAATAAAAAAAAAACATGTTGATTATATAAAAATCCGGAAGTAACAAAAATTTGAGTTTATCATGGGTAAGGACACTATTGCTGACATAATAACTTCTATACGAAATGCTGACATGGATAGAAAAGGAACGGTTCGAATAGCGTCTACTAACATCACCGAAAACATTGTGAAAATACTTTTACAAGAGGGTTTTCTCGAAAATGTAAGGAAACTTGTGGAAAACAACAAATCTTTTTTGGTTTTAACCCTACGACATAGAAGGAATAGGAAAAAACCATATAGAACCAATTTCAATTTAATAAATTTAAAACGAATCAGTCGACCAGGTCTCCGAATCTATTCGAACTATCAACAAATTCCTAGAATTTTAGACGGGATGGGGATTGTAATTCTCTCTACTTCTCGGGGTATAATGACAGACCGAGCGGCTCGACTAGAAAGAATCGGCGGAGAAATTTTGTGTTATATATGGTAATCTTTCTGGTATCCGAAGAGTCAAAATTGAAGTAAGTCGTTATGGTTCGATTGGAGGGCGTATAATTTATAGACTCCACAACAAGGATTCGAATGATTAGGCAGTTTTTCAACATTCCTTTCATGAGGATACAAGTAAGTGTTCAAAAATTTCAAGAAACTGATTTTCTTCCAATAAGTACATTCGAAATTAAGTTAAGGAATAATAACTATGAAAATAAGGGCCTCCGTTCGTAAAATTTGTGAAAAATGTCGACTGATCCGTAGGAGGGGACGCATTATAGTAATTTGTTCCAACCCGAGACATAAACAAAGACAAGGATAATCGTTAGAAAAGGGACTCTCTAAAGGAACCGATGAACAAATCAAAATAAAAGATCTGTTTTGACATCAAATGGATATATCCATATATCTCTGACTTATATTTATGAAATCATAAAATATGGCAAAATCTATACCAAGAAGTGTTTCACGTAGGACTGGACGGATTGGTTCACGTAAAAGTGCACGTCGAATACCAAAAGGCGTTATTCATGTTCAAGCAAGTTTCAACAACACCATTGTCACTATTACAGATGTGCGGGGGCGGGTGATTTCTTGGTCCTCCGCAGGGACTTGTGGATTCAGGGGTACAAGAAGAGGGACACCCTTCGCTGCTCAAACCGCAGCAGGAAATGCTATTCGAGCAGTCACGGATCAAGGTATGCAACGAGCAGAAGTCATGATAAAAGGTCCGGGTCTCGGAAGAGATGCAGCATTACGAGCTATTCGTAGAAGTGGTATCCTTTTAAGTTTCGTACGGGATGTAACTCCTATGCCACATAATGGCTGCAGACCCCCTAAAAAAAGACGGGTGTAGAAATAAACATTGAAGAGATTTCAAGAGAAATAAATGACTCAAAGATCTGATCAAATAATATTACTATGGTTCGAGAGAAAGTTAAAGTATCTACTCGGACACTACAGTGGAAATGTGTTGAATCAAGAATAGACAGTAAGCGTCTTTATTATGGACGCTTTGTTCTGTCTCCACTTATGAAAGGTCAAGCCGACACAATAGGCATTGCAATGCGAAGAGCTTTGCTTGGAGAAACAGAAGGGACATGTATTACACGCGCAAAATCTGAGAAAATTCCACACGAATATTCTACCATAGTAGGTATTCAAGAATCAATACATGAAATTTTAATGAATTTGAAAGAAATTGTATTGAGAAGCAATATGTATGGCACTCGTGACGCGCTTATTTGTATCAAAGGCCCTGGATATGTAACTGCTCAAGATATCCTCTTACCCCCTTCTGTGGAAATCGTTGATAATACGCAGCATATAGCTAGTCTAACGGAACCAATTGATTTGTGTATTGAATTACAAATCGAGAGGAATCGAGGATATAATAATAGAAAAACGCCAAATAACTTTCAAGACGGGAGTTATCCTATAGATGCCGTATTCATGCCTGTTCGAAATGCGAATCATAGTATTCATTCTTATGCGAATGGAAATGAAAAACAAGAGATCCTTTTTCTAGAAATATGGACAAATGGAAGTTTAACTCCTAAAGAAGCACTTCATGAAGCCTCCCGAAATTTGATTGATTTATTTATTCCCTTTCTACAGGCAGCAGAAGAAAACTTCTATTTACAGCACAATCAATACAAGGTTACTTTACCTTTTTTTACTTTTCATGATCAATTGGCTAAACTAAAGAAAAAAAAAAAAGAA